ACTGGTATGGCTATCGAAATCGTGAGCATCAGCATGTAGGTTCCAGATCCAAGTAGTAGTTTCAGGGCCTTTAGCTATTGTTCTTGAAAAATGGCCGGGTCTGGCCCATTCCTCAAACGACGTTTTTACGGGATCCCTATCTACCAAAATTTTTACTTCTGGTTCCGGCGAACGAATAATCATTGAGTCCTCCTCTTTCCGGACAAGACATACAAAGAGACCTGCCAACATTTTAATAATTGGTGAACCTCTGAGAGATATTTAGAATGCATTTTTTTTACTTGTATCTCCCATCTTTCTATTTTTTTTTTTTAGTTATTTACTAGAGCAATTATGATCTGGAAGTTGATCCAGGGCAAGTGTTCGAATATATTATGACATAGAAGTGTGGCGCCCAACGGACCCTTTTGAATTAAGATCAAAACTATTTTATTGTCCAACTTAGACGATTCGTATCTCAATTCTAAAGTATTATATGTGGATCCTTAATGTTTTACTCTATATTATAATTATAATACTCTTATTCTAACTATTTAAAATCACACTAACAGTCGTTAGTCATTACTAAGAAATATCCAATTATTCAAAGGTTTTGTTTTTCTACTATTTTCATATACATATTTTGGAAGAATTATTATTCCATTTATAAAAATGCTAAAAACGACTAATATACTAATGAAAATTATAGTAAGGATAATGCCTAAGCCGAAATTTCTTATTTTGGATTACTTATTTTTCGAGAGCCTGTTATAAGTTCTATTAATATACGTTCTGATCGCCAATTCATAGTAGATTTGATTCCATTTAATTTGAATACCCTAAAGTAATTGCATTGTCCTTACTTTGTTATGTTTCCGACCTAACTCTCATCAACTAGTATCAAATATTTCCATTTTTTTTTATAGGAATTTTATTAGAAAATTAGAATTTATATTTCATTTATATTTCTATGTCTTAATATATTTATTTCATCGTTAAATTTTAAATGTAATTAATAATTCGAATCGATGAATAATATGATAGAAATAAAAAAAAAAGAAATGAAATAGTAAATAAAGAATTTTATATTTGAAATAGTAAAGTAATTTAATAGCTCCTAATAATAGAAGAAAAAAATAAATAGATTATGTACTGTATTTGTGTAGACCTTATCCTTATGAAATATCAGACAAACTAGAAAGATCTGATAAGGGATATAATGAAATTTTTTTCTTAGTTCTTCCCAGAAGAAAACTTCCATTTTATTAATGGACCAATAACAAAAACTTTTTTTATTCGAAACGTCCCGTGATCTTCAACCAATTATGCGCTTCAATATAATTCCCAGGAGTAAGCGTTATAGCTTGTTTCCAATACTCAGCGGCTTGATCAAACCAAGCCTCCGCAATTTCAGAATCTCCCTGTCGTATGGCCTGTTCTCCCCGGTCGGAATAGGCGGGTAAATTCCTTCCCTTAGAACCGTACTTGAGACTTTCCTACCTCATACGGCTCCGCAGTCGATTCTTTTGGTGTCCTTTTTTTTTTTTTACCTATAAGAAGGAATAAGATTTCTCATAGATCTATCCCACTGTTCGGGGTAACCAAAACAAAAGAAGTTAATCGGATGAGTTTCAAACTGTCAGTTTTTTTTAATTAAAAAAATTGGATTTGATTAATAATCAGTTTTGTTTGCGTTTGTTTTATCTTTTCTCCCACCTCCATAAAAATAAAGTATAGGGATTTACCCCTATCGTTAGTATTTTCGGCAAGGTAACTATCTCTATTTCATATTACAATTTATATAGAATCTTTGAGAAAGACTTTCCTTTATAAAAAAAAAGTAAGAAAGAAAAGACTTACTATCTTTGGGATCTGATCCTACACCGCCACTCCATACCTTAGTGGATCAACTCTATTACATAAGTTAATTCCTAACTTTTATCTATCTTATATAGGCATAAATAAGCAGTTTTTTATTAATGTATTGGCCCAAAACCTCGTTAATTGATCTTTACGGTGCTTCCTCTCTATCAATTAAAAATTTTTATCCATAGACGACATAGAAAAAAGTATCTAGGCATCTCTTAATTTCTTCATATTTTAAAATTTCTATGAAATCTCTTTCTTTCCTACAGCTCAAAAAATCGGCATTTTAGACGATGTATATGTAGTGAGCCTATTTTTTTTAGTATTTACTAAAAAGGAGGGTCTTACCCTTTCCTTCTGTTTCCTTCTATAGCGGAGATAGTCGCACGTAATGGCAGATCACTGCCATATTATTAAAAGCTTGGGGTAAGAATGGGTTTCGTTCTAATGCCCTGAAATAATATTCTAAAGCTTTCGTATGTTCCCCATTATTTGTGTGAATAAGGCCTATATTATAGAGTATATAACTTCGATCGTAGGGGTCGATTTCTAGTCGCATAGCTTCATAATAATTCTGTAAAGCTTCTGCATAATTTCCTTCGGATTGAGCTAACATCCGTTACGGTCGTCATTCGATTCAACGAATCTCCGTTCCAGAACCGTACGTGAAATTTGCATCTCATACGGCTCCTCCTTTAAATACGCATAATGAGAATAAACAAATACACGGAATAATACACAAGGTTGAAATAGTCTCATTATGAACTGAGTGGGGCTAGTGTTTTTACAAAAAATCTCTAGCCAACCTTCTTGCGCAAGAACTTGTACTAATATCAAACGCCTTGATACTAATATAAAAAAGATAGCTCCAACAATTACTTTGTCCTCAACGCCCCCTAATTTCCAGGAAATATTCACTTCAACAGTCTTTGATGGTTATACGGGTATCCAAAGGACCAATGAGATGGATGTTTGTTGTCCCAACCATTCTTGTTAGTCCCAATCTAGATAAGAGAAGGGAATCAGTAAGTCATTTTTTACAAAGCTTTCGTGTTGTCGATTGCTAGGTATAGTGCTTTTTCCCCTATGCCGCCTGTTGGGACTTTCTTACTAGGAAGTAGGATTGACCTGTAATACAGAACACACAAGTGTAACCTTCCGCTCAATACTAATACTCAAATTGATAATTGAAGCAGAGTATTTGAGGCTGCATCAATCGGGGATACACGACAGAAGGAATTGTTCTATTTCTAAACTTCACCTTCAACAAGCGTCGATTTTTTTTAATATAGAATAAGAATATTTGTTCTTTATATTTCAAATCATGTGTCTTTCTCCTCAAACTAGAAGCAGAAAAAAAAAAAAATCAAATCACACCATCTCTGTAATAAGTAAATGCCTCTTTTTCTCCCGAAGTTGTCGGAATTAGGCGTAATAAGATATTGGCCACAATTGAAAAGGTCTTATCAATAAAATTTCCATTTATTCGCGATCTAGACATAGGTATCAATCCATTCTATAAGAATTCTCATTACCTCTTGTGGAAAAAGGATTCCCCAAACAAAGGATTTGTACAGTACGAAATAACATAAAAACATATTAAGTTCCAAACAAAAAAATGAAATAAAGATACAAAACTTATACTTAATTATATTTTTTTCTTTTTTACTTAAACTCATCAATCAATTAATTTGTTCCAATTCGGTGGTAGGTATATATGTGTATATAAATATATAACTGTATAGAAATATTATTAATATAACTATCTGATATTTTTATATCCGATTTGATTTAAGATTTTTAAAAAAGGGTAGGAACATCGTCTGAACAAATATGACTCAATATATCTATTTTGATAATTTCACAAGAAAAAACATTGTTTTAACTTGAATTCTTCGAGGAAAGCTTTTTCTAAAAACTTACTCTATTATTATTAGTTATAGAATAGAATTCTTTGGTTGGTTATACCTATCAAAATATGAAAATATTAAAGCTTAATATTTTATATTTTTTAAAAGGTTCGCTATTTTTTCGGTTTTTGAGTCATAATAATTGTGTAGGAGAGATGGCCGAGTGGTTCAAGGCGTAGCATTGGAACTGCTATGTAGGCTTTTGTTTACCGAGGGTTCGAATCCCTCTCTTTCCGTACTTTGACCTAATTCACCAACATTCTTAACTGTAAAATATCAAACAACAAGAAATGAAATACCATTATTATAACAGTTAGATTCGAGATGGGAAAGAATATATGAGTGGGATAAAATGGGTATCAAACCCAGCACTTTAATCCTTAAATCAATTTACTTTGATGAAAGAAAGAGACCAAATTGTCCGAACTTTTATACTTTGTATTTTAGTTAGGACTAAGTCTGACGAGAATAATATTCTACAACTAGCAATTCATTTATTTTCAAACCGACCCACTTATTATCTATTATTTGATTGACTAACCCTTTATATGGAAATGGGTCACGAGTCAAGTGTTTGGGCAATTCTTCAGGGGGGGATGAATCAAGATAATTTTGAATAAGAGCTCTAGATTTTTGTTCATCCTTTGCCGTAATAGTATCTTGGGGTTTGCAACGATAACTCGGTATATCTACTATATGGCCATTAACTAAAACATGTCTATGATTAACTAATTGGCGGGCTCCAGGAATAGTTGGAGCCATCCCCAATCGAAAAAGGGTGTTATCCAAACGCATTTCAAGTAATTGTAGTAAAATCTGACCTGTTGAACCTTTGGCTTTTCTGGCGATACGAACGTATTTAAGTAATTGTCGTTCTGTAATACCGTAATGAAAACGCAATTTTTGTTTTTCTTCTAGACGAATACGATATTGAGATCTCTTCCCGGAGCGTGATTGGGCTTTAAGATCATTTCCGGTTCTAGGCTTTTTTTTTGTTAGTCCAGGCAAAGCCCCTAAACGGCGTATTTTTTTGAAACGAGGTCCTCGGTAACGCGACATAAAGACTCCTTATTTATTATTTATTTATTATTTATATATTTATATATTAATATTATTTAATTTAATATTTATTTATTATTTATATATTTATATATCATTTTACAAACAAACAAACCTAAATTAAAACTAAATGAGAAATGAAACGAAATCTCCTGAACTATTATATTACTATTACAATACAATGAATAATGAGATGTATTGTATTGTATATATGATATACAAACCCATTTTTATATTCTATCTTTTTAATTTTGTATTAATCTATGTTAAGTATAAGTAAAAAAAGAAAAGGAAACGAAAAAGTCTTTTTCAGGATTTATTATAGCAAGACTCAACCCTTTGCTTTTCCTTTTATTCATAGTTGGTAATTTCTACGACATTATAGATTAGTAACCTTTTGACGAAGGGTGCCCTTTAATTATTAATAATTATTAATTATTAATAATTATTAATAATTAATAATTAATTATTTTTTTTGTTCTTTGATTAAAAGATTAAAAAAAAAATAATAAAATACAACAAATAAAAAGAAAGAAAAGCCAGCTATCGGAATCGAACCGATGACCATCGCATTACAAATGCGATGCTCTAACCTCTGAGCTAAGCAGGCTCATAGAAAGTCTACATACATAAAAACTATATCTTAGTTTAAGCTTATTCATTTTTATTCTTTTATGATATAAATTATATAAAAAAATTTTAAATAAATAAATAAATAGGTCCAATCAAATAAAAATAAATATTGAATTTCGTTTATTTCTATCTCTAGAGATTCTAGATTTTTCGTCTAGAGCAGATTCTATGTAAAATTGAAATGTTCATAAATTTTTAATTAATTTATTATATTATTATAAAAAAAAAGAATATATAATGAGTTCTATTAATTTGAAAAAAAAATGTCATAAATAGATATAATGAATAGCGATTTTTTTAGTTATGTTACCCCAAGAAAACCTAAAAAACAAAAAATGAAATCCAGATCATAATAAAATATTATTCTATTTTCATTCAAGAAACTAAGACGAAAACCAAAGAATCGACCCTTTGAGTATTACAAACTGCATAAGCGAAAGAGACATATATATACTCTCTATTCATCTATATTGAATTGTACCTACAGAAATGATAGAATCATTTCATATTAGACAAAATTCAATTTCTATTTTATTTCTATTTGTTTTATTTCTATTTGATAGGCTTCGCAATAGAAATAAAATAAGATAAAGAAAAAAAGAGAATTTTCAGTATATAAATCAGTATAAAAAAAATCGAAAAAATTGAAAGGTAAGGAAGGGGAGGACATCAGATTGGGATCCTAATTTTGTAAAATACAACGGGGATATGGCGAAATCGGTAGACGCTACGGACTTAATTGGCTTGAGCCTTAGTATGGAAACCTACTAAGTGAAAACTTTCAAATTCAGAGAAACCCTGGAATAAAAAAAAGGGTAATCCTGAGCCAACTCCTTTTGTTTCCTTTTTTCAAAAGAAAAAAAGGATAGGTGCAGAGACTCAAAGGAAGCTGTTCTAACAAATTGGGTTGACTGTGCTGTGTTATTATAAGACTTCTTCCGTCTAAATTCCCATAAAAAGGGGGGGTAAAATCGACGGAGTGAAATGATTAATGACAACCCGAATCTGTTCTGTATTTTTATATATATATTATATATATAAATCCATACTTTATTCTATATTTAGAGTAGAGATCTAGAAGATTAAATGAAAAAATGCAAGAATTCTTGTGAATCCATTCAAAGTTGAAAGCAGAATCAATCAAGATTTATTCATTAAAATATTCACACTAACTCCATAGTCTGATAGATCTTGTGAAGAACTTATTAATCGGATGAGAATAAAGATAGAGTCCCGTACTACATGTCAATACTGACAACAATGAAATTTATAGTAAGAGGAAAATCCGTCGACTTTAAAAATCATGAGGGTTCAAGTCCCTCTATCCCCAATAAGCTTATTTCACTCCCTAACTATTTATCTTTTTTTGCATTAGGATTTTGAAGATAGTTATGTTCTCCCCCTTTTTCCAATATAAAGGGTTTTTTTATTATCAAAAGTCTTGGGATATATATAATAGACGGACAAATAAATATCTTTGATTTGCGCAAGTATTACTCAGTTGAGTAATTCACAATCCAGATTTTTACTCGTTTTATAAAACTTAAGTCAAATTATGTACAAAGTTCTTCTTTTTGAAGACCCAAGAAATTCCGGTACCTAATATAATTGTAATCTTTTTCATCCTTTTAATTGACACAGACCCAAGTTATCTTGTAAAATGGGGAGATGGTGCACCAGGAAAGGGAAATGGTCGGGATAGCTCAGCTGGTAGAGCAGAGGACTGAAAATCCTCGTGTCACCAGTTCAAATCTGGTTCCTGGCACATGATTTTTGTTTATGAGTATATTCTGTATTCTATAACTCGAAATTGACGAATATGAGTCGATATACATATTCATTATTCATTTTCATTAATAATTAATAGTCGAAATCATGACACATAAGTCAATTTTTTAGCTAGTTATCGCACAAAATACCCCATCTATCTCAAAACTAGATGGTTAGGTAGTTTAGAAAATAACTAATTTTTGATGTTTCCTCTTATTTAAAAGAGATATTAATTAATTAATTTAATACTTCATTTCATATTCATATAGATTCCAAAAGGTTA